GCTAGGACTGAAATAGAGATTGCAAGAGTAAATATTCGCCCGCGAAAACCTTCTTTTTTTGAATTGGTAAACTCGGATAAAGGACAAAAGACAATAATGATTTATTAGGACGTTAGAAAAAAATAAAAATTTTTCTAAAAATGTTCTAATAGTTATTCAAATAAATTGAAATTCAATTTGGAATCCTTTTATTCGCGAGGAGCTGGATGAGAAGAAACTCTCACGTCCAGCTCTGTAGTAGAGCTGGAATTCAGAAACAACCATCAACTATAACCCCAAAAGAACTAGATTCCGTAAACAACACAGAGGAAGAATGAAAGGAATATCTTATCGAGGTAATCATATTTGTTTCGGTAAATATGCTCTTCAGGCACTTGAACCCGCTTGGATCACATCGAGACAAATCGAAGCAGGTCGCCGGGCAATGACACGAAATGCACGCCGTGGTGGAAAAATATGGGTCCGCCTCTTTCCAGACAAACCAGTTACAGTAAGACCTGCTGAAACGCGTATGGGTTCGGGGAAAGGATCCCCGGAATATTGGGTAGCTGTTGTTAAACCGGGGCGAATACTATATGAAATGGGTGGAGTAACCGAAAATATAGCTAAAAGGGCTATTTTAATAGCAGCATCCAAAATGCCTATACGCACTCAATTTATTATTTCGGGATAAAAATGTAGAACGTACAGAAATGAGTCTTGGGGATGAAATAAAACCAACTATTTTTTTTAGACTTAGACAAACAATATTTCTTTGATTTTCTTCACCCTTTGCATTGGAAGACTAGATTCAAAAATTTATATGATTCAACCTCAGACCTATTTAAATGTAGCAGATAACAGTGGGGCTCGAAAATTGATGTGTATTCGAATCATAGGAGCTAGTAATCGGCGATATGCTCATATTGGTGACATTATTGTTGCTGTGATCAAAGAAGCCGTACCAAATATGCCCCTAGAAAAATCAGAAGTAGTAAGAGCTGTAATTGTTCGTACCTGTAAAGAACTTAAACGTGATAGCGGTATGATAATACGATATGATGACAATGCTGCAGTTGTGATTGATCAAGAAGGAAATCCAAAAGGAACTCGCATTTTTGGGGCAATCCCTCGCGAATTAAGACAATTAAATTTTACTAAAATAGTTTCATTAGCTCCCGAAGTATTATAAAAAAAAGAGATCTGCATTTTTGGGGTATTTGAAGGGAAATAGATTAAGAACTAGATTAATTCGTAGCTTGTGTTTTGCGCATATACCTTGAAAAAATTTATATTCATAAACCAATAAAAAAAACACGTTAATTATATCCAATTTTGGGACGCCAAAAGTTTTAGTTCATCATGGGTAGAGACACTATTTCTGAGATAATAACCTCTATACGAAATGCTGATATGGATAGAAAAAGAGTTGTTCGCATAGCATCTACTAATATTACCGAAAATATTGTTAAAATACTTTTCCGAGAAGGTTTTATCGAAAACCTCAGAAAACATCGAGAAAAAAGCCAAAATTTTTTGGTTTTAACCCTGCGACATAGCAGGAATAGGAAAAGACCCTATAGAAATTTGTTAAATTTAAAACGGATCAGCCGACCCGGTCTACGAATCTATTCTAACTCTCAACGAATTCCTAGAATTTTAGGTGGAATGGGGATTGTAATTCTTTCCACTTCTCGGGGTATAATGACAGATCGGGAGGCTCGACTAGAAGGAATCGGCGGAGAAATTTTATGTTATATATGGTAATCCATTGAATATCCAAATGAAATCCGAAACCTCTTCCTATTTGAGAAAAAGAAAGGGGGGTGAGTTGTCTAATATCGTTTCTCCTCCATTAGTTGATACCTCAAGGGGGCTTTACCTGGAATGAAAGAACAAAAATGGATTCATGAAGGTTTAATTACGGAATCGCTTCCCAATGGCATGTTCCGGGTTCGGTTAGATAATGAGGATCTGATTCTAGGTTATGTTTCGGGAAAGATCCGGCGTAGTTTTATACGGATACTACCCGGAGATAAAGTAAAAATTGAAGTAAGTCGTTATGACTCAACCAGAGGACGTATAATTTATCGACTCCGAAACAAGGATTCGAAAGATTAGGCAATTTTTATTCAATATGATTCGAGATTAAAAATTTCAAGAAATTTATTTTCTACCAAGAAGTAGATTCAGAATTAAGATAAGGAATGACAAATATGAAAATAAGAGCTTCCGTTCGTAAAATTTGTGAAAAATGTCGTCTAATCCGTAGACGGGGGCGCATTAGAGTAATTTGTCCCAACCCGAGACATAAACAAAGACAAGGATAAAGGGATAATCAGACTCACTAAAGGGCTCAGCGTACAAATAAAGAATGTGTTTTGACTTGAAATGGATATATCCATATATTTCTGACTCATATTTATGAGATGATACAATATGGCAAAAGCTATACCGAGAACAGGTTTACGTAGAAATTTACGTATTGGTGCACGTAAAAGTGCACGTAAAATACCAAAGG